CATAGGCACGTAGGTTCAGAGCCAGGCCAACTACGCCAATAGCACTCATCCATAAACCGGTGACGGGTACAAATAGCATAAAGAAATGTAACCAACGTTTATTGGAAAAAGCAACACCAAAGATTTGGGACCAAAAGCGGTTAGCAGTGACCATTGAATAAGTTTCTTCCGCTTGAGTTGGGTTAAAAGCTCGGAAGGTATTTGCACCATCACCATCTTCGAATAGAGTGTTTTCTACAGTAGCCCCATGAATAGCGCATAGCAGAGCGGCACCTAATACTCCGGCAACTCCCATCATATGAAAGGGGTTCAACGTCCAATTATGAAATCCTTGGAAGAAAAGGATGAATCGAAATATAGCTGCTACGCCAAAACTCGGTGCAAAGAACCAACCAGATTGTCCCAGTGGATAAATAAGGAATACGGAAACAAAAACTGCGATTGGACCAGAGAATGAAATTGCATTATAAGGCCGCAATTGAACAGACCGAGCAAGTTCAAATTGACGTAACATGAAACCGATTAGTGCAAAAGCCCCATGGAGAGCGACAAAAGTCCACAGACCGCCTAATTGACACCAACGAGTAAAATCTCCTTGTGCTTCCGGTCCCCATAGTAGCAACAAAGAGTGTGCTAAACTATTAGCAGGGGTGGAAACTGCTGCCGTTAAGAAATTGCAACCTTCCAAATAGGAACTAGCCAATCCATGGGTATACCAAGAAGTTACAAAAGTAGTCCCTGTAAACCAACCCCCTAAAGCGAAATAAGCACAAGGAAAGAGCAATAGGCCGGACCATCCTACAAAAACGAAACGGTCCCTTCGTAACCAGTCGTCCATAATATCAAATAGATCATTTTCTTCTTTAGTAACTCTACCAAGGGCTATAGTCATAGTGATCCTCCTATTCAATTACTTCAACCATTTCCGAGCACCTCATATTACTTCCAAGGCATATGATAGTTTGATTATCTGTGGACGATTTCTTTCTCGTTCAATGCCCTTTTTCAATGGTCTCGAAGATAGAAATTTTGCATTTTTATCTATGGGGTCACAACCAAAGTCGTGGTAAATCCATGAATTTCATTAGATTCATTTTTCTTAATACTATAGAAATAAAGAAATAAACATTTGAATTCAGCATTATTCTATGATTCCTATTTCAAAGCCTATCTTTTAAGGGAAAAAAAAAAGAAAGATATTGAAAAGAAAAATGGACTTTCGAAATCCATTTTTATGTGTAACGGAAAAGAGTTGCGATTTCTTCTTATTCCTATAGAACGTCTCGTAACAAGAATATGAAATCGTAAATAGCGAAAAATTCTTGCCTTGCGCGGTCTAAGTCTAAGGAAATACAAAAAATCCGCTTATACAACAATTTCATCCACATCGAATTTATATATCAGAATAGCGGATAGAGGCATCATTCAAGGGGTCAGGTCCACTTACTTTATCTTTCTTTCTAATTTTATGGTGGGTTTGATAAGAATTTTTTTCTATAACCTGCTTGTTTTATTCTAACAAGTCCTATACGGAAATGCCCGCTGAAGAAAAAATATATCTGATTGTTTCTCAGCCTATGTCAAATTTTAGAAAGAAGAAACAAGAATTTTCTCCTTTTTTTTATTAACATTAAGAAAAAAGAATATAACTAAAATGGAATTGGCAATATAATTTTGATGCACTTTTGAAATGAAAATAAGGAAGGATTTTTTTTAATCGTTATTTCTTGCCTCTGTCATATCACGAAAACCTTTTGATTTGGAACGGGGAGAGATGGCTGAGTGGACTAAAGCGGCGGATTGCTAATCCGTTGTACAATTTTTTTGTACCGAGGGTTCGAATCCCTCTCTTTCCGCCCCCTCGGATCGTTTGGGACTTTCGAATTGTATCGTTTGGGACTTTCGAATTGTAAGGAATTCTAACCCCCGGATTTTTTCGTAGATAAATGTACGAAACAAATTCAATTTGTAAGAAAAAATTCCCCAAAATTTTGGATTTTTACTCCTCACGTCCAGGATTACGTCCCGGGTCATTAGATAAGAATCCAAAGATAAAGAGGGAAACAAAGAATATCACTACTGTATAAACAAAGAGTTTGAGAGTAAGCATTACATAATCTCCAAGATTTTTTTTTAAGGAATAGATTACCCGTTTTTTCTTACCGCACAGATCCACTAGGATGGTTTTTTTTATTTTGACACCTAAAAAATGCAAAAATCAATTCTTAAAAAAAAAATTGCAAGAATTGCTTTATAATAAGCAGTCTTATCAATATCCAAAATTCGTTTAAGTATTGTGTGGGTACCTAAAGGTACCTGCTCAACGTAGGTGCAGGGGGTAGAAAGGCTGATCCAAATTTATTGTTGCAGCTATACATTCAATGTAGAAGAATTTGAATTTTAGAATCAAAAGTTCATAATATAAGACTTCTCGGCTTTTTCATTTTTTTGTAATGAATACATCATGCAATTTGACAGACAGAACAGAATAGTAAAGATTTCATCGAAAACTTACAGCAGCTTGCCAAACAAACGCTAATAGAAAAAAGAATACAGGTATGACAGGCATAACATCCACGATTGGGTTGAAAATGGCATAAGCTTCGGGTAATTTAGCTAAGAAAAAACTAGTCGGATAAAGACCAGAATTAAAACAGATAGAGGTTAAACTAAGTATATTAGGCATAACAAGCATTTCGTTCTTGTAGAGTAGATAATTGGATTTTGATTGAGTTATTTTTTTAAGGGAAAAAGGAAAAGAAAAGGTGGATTCAAAATTCTTTTTTCTTCGGACTTTCCCAAACACAAAATACCTCCTTGTATTCGCATTCTCAAACGAGAATGGAAGAAATTCGACTTTCATATAATATCTTAATAGAATTTCATGTAATGATCAATGCATTTTTTGGATTCTATATTATCCGCATGTTTAGAATCCTAGCAAGAAAATATTCCTCATTTTTTAGGTAATTGAAGCGGGATTGACGAATAATATATAATAAAAATACTGTTTATTAGTGTCGCATAAAATAAATGGGGCGTGGCCAAGTGGTAAGGCAGCGGGTTTTGGTCCCGTTATTCGGAGGTTCGAATCCTTCCGTCCCAGATTTTTTTTTTCATGAAACGAAAGATAGAATCGTATTGTGCCCTGCACGACACAAAAGCTTACTAACTTACTAAAGAGAATAATTAGTTCTTATGAACTCTTAGATTAGATGTATTTCTAAGGATTCTTTTTCTTTCTCAGAAAACAAAATCAAGTGTCAAGTCCAGTCAAATTGAATATCTTTATTCATTCAAAATTTGGGTCTGTCAGACACATTCAGGATATGCTCCTACTACTCATTACTCATATGTGTATGTGTTTTGAATATGTGTTTTGAAATTGGAACTTTTTAGATAAACTTTATGCTCCATATCCCTGAAGTGGGAATTCTTATAGGATACCTTTATTTGACACCTAATGCGAAGAAAAGGGGGTTTCTATTCTACAGATAGAGAATAGATTTTTCTATTTTAGGCATTATCTGATTTGGAAATATCTATTTCCAAATCAATGGAATGTGAGAATTAGAGATAAATTCATATATTCTGTCTACTCGACTTTGGAATTGATTAAAAAACAAAAATTTATGAGGGAAAATACTGTATAAAAAATAAGACCTATCCCTTTAGGATACAGATAGATTTTTTTTTGTTGTTTTATTAGTAAAAAAGAGGGGCTCTTCTTTGGTTAAGCGAAAACGATTTCAATTTGTGATTCTTTAAATATCCAGAATGATCCATTCCGGGAAGGATAAGGTAAGAACTGTTCGTTGGATAGAATAGAATGGATTCAAAAAAAAATAATACTTTTTTATTTTTAATTTTTAGTTCTTTCTGTTACCTAAAAGAAAGAATGCTATAAGTAAAAAGCAAAGACCTTAATTTTACTTTACACTAATTTTTTTACTTTATTTTTTCTTTCTTTTGTTACTCCTGCTATTCCAGTCGAAGAACTATGAAAAGTTTATAACTAGCAAAAAACTGCTAATCTTTTTATTGGCATAGTTTATTTGTTGGAGAAGAGTTGATTCTTCTCATTTCAGGATCGATCATCTCGATTCCTCTGTTGAGGATGGAAATTCAATAATAAATAAGTCTTAAGCAAACTATTTTATTCCTCTTTTTCAAACTATGTTTCATTCATATGATAGAATATGGGTTTAAAAAAATCGGCTCCTTGCAGAGTCTTCCCCGATAAATACTTATTTCTTTTATCCATATTTCTCCATAGATAGCAAGTTTGAATTAGTATACAAAACCAATGACTATTCATGATCCCATCCATATTGGATCAATTCTCGATACCACTTTGCAATGAAATTAGAGGAATGTTATGGTAAAACTTCGTTTAAAACGATGTGGTAGAAAGCAACGTGCGACTTGAAGGAGATGATCGATTGTGGATTTTGCTATCCACCATTTTCCATAGTAATGAAAATGCTCTTGGCTCGACATAGTCTGTTCTATTTGTCCTGAACCGAATTTGCGCTGGGTTGGTTGTAAGTAAATAGTACACGATGGAGCTCGAGAAAACAGAATAGAATTGATTTTTTATCAAGGGAAAGAATCTAGGGTTAGTGAAAACTAATAAATTAGGCCAACTTTGTCAGTCTATCCTTAATAGAGAGATTAAATTGAAAAGTTCAAATAAGAAAAAGTATAATTTTGGAAGATTGGAAAACTTTTTTTAGATTAAAAGTCTATCAGAATCAATCGTTCATATTAGATTTCTCTAGAAGAGGAAAATGGTTTATTGAAGGAAATAAAAAAAAAAGAAAGGGTATGTTGCTACTCTTTTGAAAGAAAAAAGAATAGGAATTCCCGAAGTAATGTCTAAACCCAAGGATTTCACAAATCAAAGATAAAGGATTCCGGAACAAGTAAACATAATTTTCAACCATCTCAACAATAGAATTAGATCAGAATAAGGAATAAAAGTAAATTTGTTCGAGATGAAATAAAGAAAAGAATTTAGAGACGACTCAAAAAAATTTCGAAGGATTTCTCTTTTGAATTCTGTCAGTCAAAATTAGCCAACTTGAGTCATGAGTATAAATGAAATTTGTTTTTTCTTCTATAAGGAAATTAATCCAAGTTATAGTCTAATTACTTGGATTATAGATAGAAATTCAAATCATTTTCTCGAGCCGTATGAGGAGAAAACCTCCTATACGTTTCTAGGGGGGGCATTGTTTATCTACATCTATCCCAATAAGCTGTCTATCGAATCGTTGCAATTGATGTTCGATCTCGAAGAGAAGGAAGAGATCTTCAAAAAGTTGGTTTTTATGATCCGATAAAGAATCAAACTTGTTTAAATGTTCCAGCTATTATCTATTTCCTTGAAAAAGGTGCTCAACCTACAAGAACTGTTTATGATATTTTAAGGAAAGCAGAATTCTTTAAAGATAAAGAAAGAACTTTGAGTTAATTGAAGAACTAAATAAATAAAAAATAAAAAAGTAGGGGAGGGTCATTAATATCCCTTAATTATTTAGACACAATTTGCCTCTTTTTTAGTCCTATTTTTTGCTGCATTTATGTCTGTCGTGCCAATCCAACAAAAGCCTTTATTTAATTTCCTTATTTGTATTTAATTGGTTTTCTTACCATTGTATTTCTATTGACAAAGGTCTATTGAACAAATAGAATTTGTAGCTAGATAGGTCTCTTTATCGTCACTGCATATTAGGTATTTCTGTCTACACTTTGTTCAAATGATAGGGTTGCCCCCCCGCTTGCAGGTACTTTCATATACATATAAGATTTTTCTATTTAAATTAAATGCTAAAATAAAAAAATAATAATTTTGCTATTATGATTGGGGCCGCTCCTTTTTTAATCTTAGTGAAATTTAACCGATCTGTTTATTTTGGTATTTAAGTGTTTTTAATGGGTAATAAAATCTTTCTTTTGATGTCTTGCTAATTCAATGTTTTGCCAGGAGCGTTCGGTGTAATTTCATCGATTTTTGGATTTCGATCGTATCTAAGATCCTATTTTATCTGGGTTGCTAACTCAATGGTAGAGTACTCGGCTTTTAAGTGCGACTATGATCTTTTACACATTTGGATGAAACAATAAATTCGTCCAGACTCTTGGTAGAGTCTAGAAGACCACGACTGATCCTCAAAGGTAATGAATGGAAAAAATAGCATGTCGTAATAAAATCAATTTGTTTTTTTTATTATTAAAAAAATTCCGATTTTCTGGGTCTAGTGAATAAATGGATAGAGCCCGGCTCTAATTCTGGTAAAATAAAAAGCAACGAGCTTCACTTCTTAATTGAAATGAAATGATTTCCCGATCTAATTAGACGTTAAAAATAGATTAGTGCCTAATGCGGGGAAAGGTTGGGTTTTCCTATCGGTGAACCCCTTAATTTTTTTTAGGAATCCTAATTATTCTTGATTATGGATTGAAAAGGAATGTTATGAATTGAATGTGTAAAAGAAGCAGTATATTGATAAAGAGACTGTATTCCAAAGTCAAAAGAGCGATTGGCCTGCAAAAATAAAAGATTTGTTCTTTTTTTTGTTTTGTAATTAGAACAAACATAAACTAATTAGATAGAAAAGGAGCATAAAAAGATTTAAGGATTAGACTCCCTTTCTTTTCAGGGTTTGTTTTAAAAAATGTAACACCCTGTTCTGACCATATTGCACTATGTATGATCATTTGAGAAATCGAGAAATGCTTTTTTTCTCTGATTCAAGTAGAAATACAAATGGCAAAATTCGAAGGGTATTCAGAAAAACAGAAATCTCGTCAACAATACTTCGTTTACCCACTTCTCTTTCAGGAATATATTTATGCATTTGCCCACGATTATGTATTAAATGGTTCCGAACCTGTGGAAATTGTTGGTTGTAATAACAAGAAATTTAGTTCACTACTTGTGAAACGTTTAATTATTCGAATGTATCAGCAGAATTTTTGGATTAATTCGGTTAATCATCCTAACCAAGATCGATTGTTGGATCACAGCAATCATTTTTATTCTGAGTTTTATTCTCAGATTCTATCTGAGGGGTTTGCAATCGTTGTAGAAATCCCATTCTCGCTAGGACAACTATCTTGTCCGGAAAAAAAAGAAATACCAAAGTTTCTAAATTTACGATCTATTCATTCCATATTTCCCTTTTTAGAAGACAAATTTTTGCATTTACATTATCTATCATATATAGAAATACCCTATCCTATCCATTTTGAAATCTTGGTTCAACTCCTTGAATACCGGATCCAAGATGTTCCATCTTTGCATTTATTGCGATTCTTTCTCAACTATTATTCGAATTGGAATAGTCTTATTACTTCAATGAAATCCATTTTTTTTTTGAAAAAAGAAAATAAAAGACTATCTCGATTCCTATATAACTCTTATGTATCGGAATATGAATTTTTCCTGTTGTTTCTTCGTAAACAATCCTCTTGCTTACGATTAACATCTTCTGG